ATTCTATCATGATTTTCATAAATTTACTGGGATTGGGTATACCAAAGCAAAAAAATGTATCACTAACTCTTTTATCATGGACAGGAAAAGAGGAAAAATATCATATGTAATTTATTTATGAAAGTGGATGAAGAGAGATGGGTATTTGTTTTACAAATATACTAATTGGGTCCGTTGGGTTGGAATGAATTTTTGTGTTTCTTTTATTGTTCTTACTACTACTAAAATTTCTATACAAAACAAAAAGGGAATTCTTAGGGCTATACGGACTCGAACCGTAGACCTTCTCGGTAAAACAGATAAAACTTCTTTTTATCGAAATGATTTGAACTGTTTCAAAGACCCAACATGCATTTTGTTGCATTGGGCTCTTTCATCAACTGATGTAAAGATCAGTTAGTCCACCATATTTTTTCTTTACAGGAAGAGAAAAAGATAATGAAATGGTTCCTTGTGCTCTGATTCATTATTTGTATCCTGATATAGGAGCAATATCAAAGTGTTTCAAAGAAGGGTGACCTTTATTTAGGTCTGCCTTCGGCCTAGATCAACCTAAGTGAAATGGAGTCTCTACCGCTCCGCTGCAAGAGTCAAATATGAGACTTCATACACCTCAAAGCTCATAGGACGAAAAGAGCTTCTTTTGAGATCCTTAGACTCATTATGCCTGGCATTAAATGGAATGAGCATTTACCTTATAATGGCAGGTTCTTTTTTCTTTGGCACCAGAATTCGCACCTGAATTGGATCAAACCAAATATTTGTCAGGCTATTTTTCTCTTGTTCTCTCGAATCTACGGAGTAAGACATCAACTTATAAAAAAAAAATAAATTATGGTCATTGCATAATTGGCTCCCTTGAAAAGCATTGGCGCACGTGTAAACGAGGTGCTCTACCTAACTGAGCTATAGCCCTTGTTATAACTATTTTAATATAGTTTAATATAGAGACAGTTTTTTGTCAAGAAGGGTATCCCATAATTCCACATAATAACTCTCTGATCTGTTTACGTTTAATGGTAAAAGATTGATATTGCTTAGAAAACCTATTTTACCTATAATCCATCGAAGTGATGGAGATATTTTTTGTGGTGATAAATGACCTACTTAACCCAGTGGTTAGAGTATTGCTTTCATACGGCAGGAGTCATTGGTTCAAATCCAATAGTAGGTAGAACTTATTAGATACCATGGAATCCGGTATCTAATAAGTTTTTCTACCCATCCTCTTTTTGTCGTTCTATAATCAGATTATACTTCATTGTGTTCATTTTGTGAAATGAAATAAAGATGTAGTGTGTAGGGTATAATAAAGAACTATTTTTCTTTTGATTGAATGTATTTATGACTACTAAGAGGAAATTGCATTGACAGCCTCTACTCGCGTCCTAGCTCGTCTGAGAGCTAGATTTGACTCAATTGCTTGTCTCTTACCCTCAGCTCTACTCAAGTTAGCTTCAGCTATTTCAAGAGTTTGTTGAGCTTCTTGTGGATCAATGTCAGTACTAATTTCCGCATCATTTCCTAAAATGGTGATCTCATTATTACTTATTCTAGCGAAACCGCCCATAAGAGCCACCGTTAACCATTGGTCGTTTAGTCGTATTCTCAAAAGGCCTATATCTACAGCCGCGGCAATGGGGGCATGATTTGGTAATATGCCAATTTGTCCACTATTAGTAGATAAAATAATCTCTTTCACTTTGGAATCCCAAATAATTCGATTAGGAGTCAGTACACAAAGATTTAAGGTCATTTCTTCAATTTGCTCTCCTCTTCTAAATTCAGAGCTTTCGCGGTAGCTTCATCGATGTTACCCACCAAATAAAAGGCCTGCTCGGGAAGACCGTCTAATTTTCCGGAAAGGATGAATTGAAATCCCCGAATTGTTTCTGCGAGACCAACATATTTTCCTGGAGAACCAGTAAAGACTTCTGCAACAAAGAAGGGTTGTGATAAGAAACGCTCAATCTTTCGTGCTCTTGCTACAGTTAAACGATCTTCTTCGGATAATTCGTCCAGCCCAAGGATAGCTATAATGTCCTGAAGTTCTTTGTAACGTTGTGAAGTTTGCTTAACCCTTTGCGCAGTTTCATAATGTTCCTCGCCAACGATCCGAGGTTGTAACATAGTTGACGTTGAATCCAAGGGATCTACTGCTGGATAAATACCTTTGGCAGCTAATCCTCTTGATAATACGGTAGTAGCATCTAAATGTGCAAATGTCGTGGCAGGAGCAGGGTCGGTTAAATCATCCGCAGGTACATAAACTGCTTGGATCGATGTTATAGATCCTTCTTTGGTAGAAGTAATTCTTTCTTGCAAAGAACCCATTTCCGTACTAAGGGTAGGTTGATAACCCACTGCAGAAGGCATTCTACCTAATAAGGCAGAGACTTCGGACCCTGCTTGAACGAAACGAAATATATTGTCAATGAATAGAAGTACGTCTTGCTCATTAACATCCCGAAAATATTCCGCCATGGTTAAGGCAGTCAAGCCAACTCTCATACGAGCTCCTGGCGGTTCATTCATTTGACCATAGACTAGAGCTACTTTGGATTCTGCAATATTTTTTTCATTAATAACCCCGGATTCTTTCATTTCCATGTAGAGATCATTTCCTTCACGAGTACGTTCACCTACTCCGCCAAATACGGATACGCCTCCATGAGCTTTGGCAATGTTGTTGATCAATTCCATGATGAGTACTGTTTTACCCACTCCAGCTCCCCCAAAGAGTCCTATTTTTCCTCCACGGCGATAGGGAGCTAAAAGATCCACCACTTTAATCCCTGTTTCAAAGATTGATAATTTCGTATCTAACTGTATGAAGGCGGGTGCAGATCTATGAATGGGAGATGTTGTGCGAATATCGACAGGACCTAAATTATCAACAGGCTCTCCAAGAACGTTGAAAATTCGTCCGAGAGTAGCTCCGCCGACTGGAACACTTAGAGGAGCTCCTGTGTCAATCACTTTCATTCCTCTCATCAGACCATCTGTAGCACTCATAGCTACAGCTCTAACTCGATTATTTCCTAATAATTGTTGTACCTCACAAGTTACATTTATTTGCTGACCAACAGTATCTCGACTCTTAATTACTAAAGCATTATAAATATTAGGCATCTTGCCCGGTGGAAAAATGACATCCAGTACTGGGCCAATAATTTGAGCGATACGCCCTAGGTTTTGTTCTTCAAGTGTAGAAACAACAGGATCAGAAGTAGTAGGATCAGAAGTAGTGGGATTGCTTCTCATAATCATAAATCCTAATAAATATATCGAAATTCTTTTTTGAAAAGTACTGAATCGAAAAGAAATATCCGATAGCAAGTTGATCAGTTAATTCCATAAGAAAAAAATAGGAGTTAGCATTCGATTGAGTTGGTACTACCCAATCAAATCTAATTCAATCCTTTACTCAGTGAATTAGTCAATTTTGAATTCTTTATTTTTTTGTGCACCTATTCTTCTTTATATATCATATCTGTTCCCTTTTCTAGATGAATTATGCCTCTTTTTCACATTTCACATCTAGGATTTACATATACAACATCTATTACTGTCAAGAGGGGGGTTCTTCTATTATTTATTTTTCTTTCAATATTTCTATATTAGAATATTTTCTTTCCTCTTTATTCTTTTCTTTATTCTTTAATATATATATTTCTTTCTATTTCTAATAGATTCTATTATTATTTATATATTTTCTTTATCTATCTTAATTCAATATTCAATTTCTTTTATGTTTTTATTTCTTTTGATATTCTTATTCTATATAATATTCATTACTCTTCATACTCATTTTCATAATGAATATGAAAAAAAGAGTTAAGAAGGTGATCAATTCCATTAGAAATAGAAATTTTTAAAACGAAGATTGGGTTGCGCCATATATATCAAAGAGTATAAAATAATGATGTATTTGGTGAATCAAATACATGGTCCAATAACGAAACCTTTTCCAATTTTTATTATTCATTAGTTGAGAATATTAGTTGAGTTGAATATTTCTTTAATTGGAAAGTTTTTTGTCAAAGGTTTCATTCACGCCTAATTCATATCGAGTAGACCTTGTCGTTGTGAGAATTCTTAATTCATGAGTTGTAGGGAGGGACTTATGTCACCACAAACAGAGACTAAAGCAAGCGTTGGATTTAAAGCTGGTGTTAAAGATTACAAGTTGACTTATTATACTCCTGACTACGAAACCAAAAGTACTGATATCTTGGCAGCATTCCGAGTAACTCCTCAACCGGGAGTTCCGCCTGAAGAAGCGGGCGCTGCGGTAGCAGCCGAATCTTCTACTGGTACATGGACAACTGTGTGGACTGATGGACTTACCAGTCTTGATCGTTACAAAGGACGATGCTACCACATTGAGCCCGTTGTTGGGGAGGAAAATCAATATATTGCTTATGTAGCTTATCCTTTAGACCTTTTTGAAGAAGGTTCTGTTACTAACATGTTTACTTCCATTGTGGGTAATGTTTTTGGTTTCAAAGCCCTGCGAGCTCTACGTCTGGAAGATCTGCGAATTCCCCCTTCTTATTCCAAAACTTTCCAAGGCCCGCCTCATGGCATCCAAGTTGAAAGAGATAAATTGAACAAGTATGGTCGTCCCCTATTGGGATGTACTATTAAACCAAAATTGGGATTATCCGCAAAAAACTACGGTAGAGCGGTTTATGAATGTTTACGGGGTGGACTTGATTTTACTAAGGATGATGAAAACGTGAACTCACAACCATTTATGCGTTGGAGAGATCGTTTCTTATTTTGTGCCGAATCTCTTTATAAGGCGCAAGCCGAAACAGGTGAAATAAAAGGACATTACTTGAATGCAACTGCGGGTACATGTGAAGAAATGATCAAAAGAGCGGTATTTGCCAGAGAATTGGGAGTTCCTATCGTAATGCACGACTACTTAACTGGGGGATTCACCGCAAATACTAGCTTGGCTCCTTCTTGCCGCGACAAAGGTATACTTCTTCACATCCATCGCGCAATGCATGCAGTTCTTGATAGACAGAAAAAGAATGGTATGCATTTTCGTGTACTAGCTCAAGCATTACGTATGTCTGGTGGAGATCATATTCACTCTGGTACAGTAGTAGGTAAACTGGAGGGGGAACGTGAGATGACTTTGGGTTTTTTTTTTTTCTTACGTGATGATTTTATTGAAAAAGATCGAAGTCGTGGTCTTTTTTTCACTCAAGACTGGGTCTCTATGCCAGGTGTTCTGCCCGTGGCTTCAGGGGGTATTCATGTTTGGCATATGCCTGCCCTAACCGAAATCTTTGGGGATGATTCCGTACTACAGTTCGGTGGAGGAACTTTAGGACACCCTTGGGGAAATGCACCCGGTGCAGTAGCTAATCGGGTGGCTTTAGAAGCATGTGTACAAGCTCGTAATGAGGGACGTGATCTTGCTCGTGAAGGTAATGATATTCTTCGTGAAGCTAGCAAATGGAGCCCTGAGCTAGCCGCTGCTTGTGAAGTATGGAAAGAGAGAAAATTGGATTTCGACCCAGCTAGATAAATAGACAAAAGAAGCGCGTAGAATTCAGCAATTACTGTTTGTTCTCCTAATTTCTTGCAATGAAACTTGGCCCAATCTTTTCCTCAAAGAAAAAAAAAAAGATTGGGTCGAATAAAGAATGAACATCTTATACCAATCCTATACTATGAGGATCTTTGTGTATTTGCATATATCTTTCATATGTACAGAGTACATACCTTACCATATATACCATATACAAGTATATGCAAAATCTAAAGATAAGATCGAAGACTTAACAATTTATTGTTGGAGCCATAGGCTTAATTATGGATCCTTGGGAATGGTGGATCATTTTAGATTCTTTATCTTTAGTTTCAGGCCATAGATCAAGCTAAGGGAAGGATCCCTTCTACCCCCCATACTGTATATTGTCTTTTTCGTTCTATAAACGAATTTTCTTATTTAACTCTATGAAACGAGATTCTAGGAGAATCTCTTTTTCTTTTATGGAAAGAAATAACTATGTATCTTTTTGATGAGAATTTAGAGTTTTAAATGAGAGAAACCTATCTTTCTATTTTTTTTAGGAAAATATTCTATCATAATCACAATCAGAATATATATTGAAATGATTCATCAGATTCCCCAAAAGTAGAATTTTTTATTTTAAAGACTTGCTCATTTTTCATTAACAATCTTAATGATTGGATTATATGCTTCATTTGAATTATGATGAGAAATAAAAAGAAAGAAAAAATAAATAGTAAAAAAATTTTCTTCATAAAATGACTATTCATCTATTAGTATTAGTTTTTTATCAAATAGGGGGCAGAAAGACTCTATGAAAAAATGTTGGTTCAATTCGATGTTGTTTAACAAGAAGTTAGAACATAGGTGTGGACTAAGTAAATCAATGGATAGTCTTGATGCTCTTGGACATACCGGTGGAAGTGAAGAACCTTTTCTAAATGATGCGGAGAAAAAGATTCCGAGTTGGGACAATTCTAGTTTAAGTAATATTAATTATATAAATAATTTATTTGATAGCAGGAATATTTGGAGTTTGATCTCTGATGATACTTTTTTAGTTAGAAATAGTAATGGTGACAGTTATTCTTTCTATTTTGATATTGAAAATCAGATTTTTGATATTGATAATGCTATTTCTTTTTTGAGTGAACTAGATATTTTTTTTTCTAATTATTTGAATAGTGGGTCTAATAGTAGTAATTACTACTCTTATTATTCTATGTATGATATTCAATCTAATTGGAATAATCACATTAATAGTTGCATTGATACTTATCTTCTTTTTGAAATCAGTCTTAATAGTGACATTTACAGTGGTATCAACAGTTACATTAAGAGTTTCATTTGTACGGAAAGTGAAAAAAGTGAAATAAGTAATATTGAAAGTGAGAATTTCAGTATTGAAAGCGAGAATTTCAGTATTGAAAGCGAGAATTTCAGTATTGAAAGCGAGAATTTCAGTATTGAAAGCGAGAATTTCAGTATTGAAAGTGAAATATCTAATAATTTAGATAGAACTACAAAATACAAAGAGTTATGGGTTCTATGCGAGAATTGTTATGGATTAAATTATAAAAAATTTTTTAGTTCAAAAATGAATATTTGTGAATACTGCGGATATCATTTGAAGATGAGTAGTTCAGATAGAATCGAACTTTTAATTGATCCTGGCACTTGGGAGTCTATGGATGAAGATATGGTCTCTATAGACCCCATTGAATTTGATATTGAATTTGATTCAGAGGAAGAACCTTATAGAGATCGCATACCTTTTTATCAAAGAAAAACAGGTTTAACTGAAGCTGTCCAAACAGGCGTAGGTAAACTAAATAGTATTCCCATAGCAATTGGAGTTATGGATTTTCAGTTTATGGGAGGTAGTATGGGATCCGTTGTAGGTGAGAAAATCACCCGTTTGATCGAGTATGCTACTAATCGATCTCTGCCTGTCATTATTGTGTGTGCTTCTGGAGGAGCACGCATGCAAGAAGGGAGTTTGAGCTTGATGCAAATGGCTAAAATATCTTCTGCTTCATATGATTATCAATCAAAGAAAAAGTTATTCTATGTATCAATCCTTACATCTCCTACAACTGGCGGAGTTACAGCAAGTTTTGGTATGTTGGGAGATATCATTATTGCTGAACCTAATGCCTACATTGCGTTTACGGGGAAAAGAGTTATTGAACAAACATTGAAAACGATAGTACCCGACGGTTTACAAGTGGCTGAGTATTCATTCGATAAGGGCTTATTCGACCCAATTGTACCACGTAATCTTTTAAAAGGTGTTCTGAATGAGTTATTTCAGCTACATGGTTTCTTTCCCTTGAATCAAGATTCAAATAAAAAAAATTTTCAAAAGGAAGTATAGCACTAGGTTCTGTTATTTTTATTTATATCAAATAAGCATTTATTTCATTGTAATTAATGTAATTAAAAAAACAAAACTAAGAATATGATGTTTTCTTTGGGAACATCAATTATAAGTGTAGTAAGAGTCAGAAGTTTTGGATAATGACTTTTTGCCCCCGGATCTTTTTTTTATTCTACCTCTCTTGCTGATTAGGAATAAGCATCCCTCTATTGACAAGAGAAAAAAGAGTTTCTTTCTCCTTCCGAGAAATCTGGTAAATAAAAAGAATTTTCTCCGTCCTTTTTCTTTTTTCTATATTCATATATCATATTTAGAACAAGAACAACGAAAAAGAGATAAAAAATATAAAATCAAATAATAAAAGGGATAGAAAGAAGATAAGGATGGAAAAAAAAAATACAATTTCTTAAAGCGGATTCTCCTACATATTCGTGTAGAAAGAGGAATAGGTACATTCTAAATTCTTTGCACTTTTTGATTATTAAATACTTCATATTTTATCTAATAGATAGACTTATCATAAGACCTATTTATAATTAGAATAGGTACAAATATGAAATCAAGGTACCCATTCTAAGATCAATTTGAACTTTCCATCTATTTTTGGTCTAGACTTTCCCACAATTGCAATGGCTTCTTTATCTCTTTATGTCCAAAGAAATAAGATTGTCTAAATACGATGAGACTAAATCTTGTTACAACATTGGATCATCATACATATACTTTTTTAATGTAATATGGTAGAATATACAATATGTGGCCTTTTCAAAAACAAAAGGAAGAGTTGTTATGTATGCCAATGCATAATATATGAGGTTATAAATTAATAAATTAAATAATTGAATTCAAAATGATGTGCAAATATTTTTGAAAACCTTTTCAATAGAAACTCAATGTATCTAACCAATTCTTCCTAATGGTTAATGTCATAATACTGCTAGTTGATGAAAGTTACTTCGCGATCAAGTAAAAAAAGTTAAGCCAAACCCATTTGGGTTATTCTCTCAATTCCAATCAAATGCAACTGGATCTAGTATAGTATGAACTAGAGATCAGAACATATATTGATAGAATTTATAATGGGGTCTCAAAAAACAAGTAATTTTTGCTGGGAATTTATCCTTTTTTAGGTTCCCTAGGATTCTTTGTGGTTAGAACTTCCAGTTATATTGGTAAAAATATGATATATGCATTTCCATCTTAGAAAATTCTTTTTTTCTCATAAGGAATCATGATGTCTTTCTATGGGATCACGTGTCTATTCATTAGTTCTTATTTGTGGTGCATAATTTCATGGAATGTAGGCAGTGGTTATGACCGATTCGATAGAAAAAAAGGGATAATGTGCCTTTTTCGTTTGGGGATTTCCTGGAATAAATCGTCGTATCTTTCTTCGTTTCTTTCTGAAAGATATCCAATCAATCAGAATGGAAGCGAGAGAGGGTCTTTTTCCTCGTCGTGTCCTTTATATGGAAATAAGGGGCCAGGGAGCCTTTCCCTTGACTCATACTGATGAGAATTTGACTCCACGAGAAATTGAACAAAAAGCTACTTAATTGGCCTATTTCTTGCGCATACCAATTGAAGTGTTTTGAAATGAACTGAGATGAGAAGAAATCTCAGCATGAGAGAAAGAACTTACTAAATATCTTTTTAAGACAACTTAAGTTTCTTAAAAATGTTCATTCCAGAAAAAGATGCTCTATTCTATTTCTCCGTTCCGTTGAGGCAGCAATCCATATACATTATACATCTCAAAGCAGGAGGACGTAAATGGAACAATTCTAATAAAATAAAATATAACTAATAAAATGTCTTAAGAAGCATCTAAACTCTTTGTACACAAAAACTCTTTTGTATACGCATACGCATGGCGTCCAGCTTCACTCTTTTATACTAGTAAAAGGTCTAAGAAGTATAGATTCATCAAATATCCTAACATGTCTTTTTTTTTCGTAACACATAATTACACTTTTTAGGACCCATATTTTGAATTGATACCCTATCCCCGCGCTACGATTAGCCAGTGAAATTAAAAATAAAAGAATTAAAGGATCCGGCAGGATTCGTCTTTAAATTCAAAAAATAAATGGGTTTTCGAGCCTTCATCGAAATGAAGATGAAATTGGTTCCAATTTGCCTAATAGAGATCTCTGGAATCTGGAAAGAATTTTTACTTATTTTTTTTATTCGAAAGGGCCCTTCTTTTATGTTTTATTCTATATCCAAAGACTCAAATTCTTATACAAAAAAAAATAGGAATAGAATCGACGAATGAAACAGGTGAATGAAAAATTCACATCACAGATACAGAATGAAAAAAAAAGAAAGAAAGCATTGGCTTCCCTCCCATATCTTGTGTCTATACTCTTTTTGCCCTGGTGGGTTTCTCTCTCATTTCAGAAATGTATAGAAATTGGTGGAATACCAGGCAATCCGAAATCATTTTGAATGAGATTCAAGATAAAAATTTATGGAATGAGAAGAACTCTTCCTGTTGGACGAGATGAGAAAGGAAGACTCGGAAACACATATGCAAAGGCTTCGTATAGGAATGCACAAGGAAACGATACAATTGGTCAAAAGACACAATGAATCGAATTTTCATATCATCTTGGATTTCTCGACAAATCGAATCTGTTTTGCTATTCTAAGTGGTTCTTGGGTAATGAATCAATTTTCTTTCTGAATTCTTGGATTTTCTTGAGAACTTCAGTGACACAATCAAAGCTTTGGATCGGATTTCACTCGACCGGAACTAATGATTGGTTCGATCTACAACGATTTTGGATTGGCTTAGAATGATCAGATTCTATCTGGTCTTGTTTCCACTTTTCCAGTGATTCTAGATACAATTGTGAAATATTGGATCTTCCATTTTTTCAATCACCTTCGCTTGTAGTAATTGATCATTCAATGAATGAATGAAGAATTCATTAGATCTCTTGATATCATCAGAATTTTTCTTCGTGTAGAAAGAAATCCTTTGAAATCTTCATTCTTCTTTCTACTTCTACCTTTTCAACTTTTCAATTCAAGGTATTCATACTCTATCTACCAGTACAATTCTTTCAGTACAATTAATACAATGGCAAACTTGTGGATAGGGAATTCTACTAGCTACCTATCGAATTTATTGTAAAAATTCCGGGATCAATGATTGGACCATGCAAAATAGAAAGACTTTTTCTTGGGTAAAAGAACAGATGACTCGATCCTTTTATGTATCGATCATGATATATGTAATAACTCGAGCATCTATTTCAAATGCATATCCCATTTTTGCGCAGCAGGGTTATGAAAATCCACGAGAAGCAACTGGGCGAATTGTATGTGCCAATTGCCATTTAGCTAATAAGCCCGTGGATATTGAAGTTCCGCAAGCTGTACTTCCAGATACTGTATTTGAAGCAGTTGTTCGAATTCCTTATGATATGCAACTGAAACAAGTTCTTGCTAATGGTAAAAAGGGAACTTTGAATGTAGGAGCTGTTCTTATTTTACCCGAGGGCTTCGAATTAGCCCCCCCCAATCGTATTTCTCCCGAAATGAAAGAAAAGATGGGCAATCTTTCTTTTCAGTTTTATCGGCCTAATCAAAGAAATATTCTTGTGATAGGTCCTGTTCCCGGTCAGAAATATAGTGAAATCCTCTTTCCTATTCTTTCCCCCGACCCTACTACGAAAAAAGACATTCACTTCTTAAAATATCCCATATATGTCGGTGGGAACAGAGGGAGGGGTCAGATTTATCCTGATGGTAGCAAGAGTAATAATACAGTTTATAATGCTACATCAGCCGGTATAGTAAGCAGAATAGTACGTAAAGAAAAGGGGGGATATGAAATAACCGTAGTTGATGCATCAGATGGACGTCAAGTGGTTGATACTATACCTCCAGGACCAGAACTTCTTGTTTCAGAAGGTGAATCCATCAAGCTTGATCAACCATTAACAAGTAATCCAAATGTAGGAGGTTTTGGTCAGGGAGACGCAGAAATAGTGCTTCAAGATCCATTACGAGCCCAAGGCCTTCTGTTCTTCTTGGCATCTGTGATTTTGGCACAAATATTTTTGGTTCTTAAAAAGAAACAGTTTGAAAAGGTTCAGTTGTACGAAATGAATTTCTAGATATAGAGATTCCTTAAAATCAAGTTAGTAAAAGTGCAAAATTCTTGTCGATCAATAGAATGATATATGTCCTATAAGCCTTTTCTTTGTTTGTTTTTTTTTTACTCTTTTTTATTTTGCAGGATGTTTCATACGGATAAATCCATATGTATCGGATTATTAAGAAAATCAATGGATTCTTCCTTTCTTCTTACTTCATATTACTAATTACTAATATTGACATAATAGTAAATAATATGTAAGAACGACAGAAACTATGAATCAGTCAATAGATTCAATTTTTAAAAAACATCATAAGAAAAAAAGAAATAGAGTGGGTTGAAACATCTATTTGGATTATGTTGACTGAGGTTACATATGTTTTTGAATAGATCAAAGTATCGTTCTAAGAGTAAGTAACTCAGCGGGGTAAGACCCCGCTGAGTTCTTACTCTTTCATTTCTACAATAGAATC